TTTTGTTTACCGAGGGTTCGAATCCCTCTCTTTCCGTACCTTCATCTAATTCACCAACCGACCACAATGTATCAAATCAAATAACAATGGATACCATTATTCCAACAGTAAGACCCTTATTTGATAGAGATTCTCTATTCCTAATTACTGCAGTACGGAAAATACCGGAAAGAGTGGAAAGGAATGAAAATCTCACTGCTGATCCATTTGTGATACGTGAATGGGAGAAAAATCCGGATCAAACCCCTTCTTCGGTGAAAAAAAAAAAAAAAAAAAAAAGAGGGGGGGGGCAAAATGGTCCGAAGCTTTGTTATTTTAGTTAGGTTCAAGTCTGACGGGAATAATATTCTACGACTAGAAACTCATTGATTTTCAAACCGATCCATTTAATATCTATTATTTGATTTACTAATCCTTTATATTGGGATGAGTCAAAAGTCAAATGTTTTGCCAAATCCTCGCGGGGCGATGAATCAAGATAATTTTGAATCAGAGCTCTGGATCTTTGTTCATCCCTTGCAGTAATAATATCTCGGGGTTTGCAGCGATAACTTGGGATATCTACTACACGACCATTAACTAAAATATGTCTATGGTTAACTAATTGCCTGGCTCCAGGAATGGTCGAAGCCATACCTAATCGAAAAAGGATGTTATCCAAACGCATCTCAAGTAGTTGTAGTAAAACCTGACCTGTTGACCCTTTGGCTTTTCCGGCAATACGAACATATCTAAGCAATTGTCGCTCTGTCAGACCATAATGAAAACGCAATTTTTGTTTTTCTTCTAGACGAATACGATATTGAGATCTTTTCCCGAAACGTGATTGGTTTCTAAGATCACTTCCGGATCTAGGTCTTTTACTAGTTAGTCCCGGTAAAGCCCCCAGACAGCGTATTTTTTTGAAACGAGGCCCTCGGTAACGAGACATAAAGACTCCTTGTTAAAATTTGATTTTACAGAATAAACTTAAATTAAGACTGAACTAAACGATAAACGAAACTAAATCTATTGAAGTACTACAAAAGAAGACTACAAAAGAAGAATGAGATGGATTGTATCAATATCCGGATTATTTTGTATATATAGGAAGTGAAGGACCCCTTTCTTGATTTGTTCTGTAGTGTAGAGATTTAACTGCTCCAATCAAATCAGTTTTTTATTCATAGTTGGAAGTTGCTACGACATAATAGATCGGTGACCCGACATTTTTAAAAGAAAAAAAGAGAGGAGTCTTTTCAATATTCCTTGAGATCAAAGAATATTGAAAAGCCGGCTATCGGAATCGAACCGATGACCATCGCATTACAAATGCGATGCTCTAACCTCTGAGCTAAGCGGGCTCACATAACAGAAATAAGTGCAATAGAACTAACTAACTATATCTATATAGAATGTTTTTTTTAATTCTTCATTTATATATTATACTTAATTTATAGCAGTTAGTTATAGCAGATTAGATTAATCATATTAGAGCAGATCGGTACTAAGGAAAGGATAAGATAAGGATGCAATCCAGATCATAATGAGACATTTCGCTGGTTTCATTCAGAAAGGGGGAAGGTAGAACGAAAAAAAAAAAAATGAATATCGACCGTTCCAGTATTAAAAATCGCGCGGGAAAAATGAGAGGGGGGAGGGTATGTATATGTGGGATATCTCTATCCATATTGAATTGCAGATACATCAATGATAGAATCATTTCTGATGGGACCAAATACGGGTCTTCCGATAGAGAATATGGACAAGAAATAAAAATAAAATAATAAAATAGGAGTAGACTTTTTTTCGATATTAGGAATCAGTATCTAATGAATTCAACGGTTCCGACATAAATAAATGAAAGAGGGGGATGGGATCACAATGAGATCTCGGTCTCATAAGGGGATATGGCGAAATTGGTAGACGCTACGGACTTGGTTGGATTGAGCCTTGGTATGGAAACCTACTAAGTGATAACTTCCAAATTCAGAGAAACCCTGGAATTAAAAATGGGCAATCCTGAGCCAAATCCTGTTTTCAGAAAACAAGGGTTCAGAAAGCGAGAACCAAAAAAAGGATAGGTGCAGAGACTCAAAGGAAGCTGTTCTAACGAATGGAGTTGATTAACATTGGTATAGGAATCCTTCTATCGAAATTCCAGAAAGGATGACCCTATCCTATATACGTACTGAAATATCAAACAATTAATCACGATCCGATTCCGTATTTTTTTTATATGAAAAATGGAAGAATTCTTGTGAATCGATTCCAAATTGAAGGAAGAATCGAATATTCAGTGATCAAATCATTCACTCCTCGGATAGATCTTTTGAAGAACTGATTAATCGGACGAGAATAAAGATAGAGTCCATTCTACATGTCAATACCGACAACAATGAAATTTATAGTAAGGGGAAAATCCGTCGACTTTAGAAATCGTGAGGGTTCAAGTCCCTCTATCCCCAATAAAAAGAAAAGAGCCCATTTTACTACCTAACCTCTTTATTTCGTCATCGGT